TAACAGTTTGGGGAATGGAAACCGATCTTCCTTTTGGTTCTCCCCGAAAACGATCTTCCTTTTTTAAACCTATTTTTAAGGAATTGGAAACAAAGATTGGAAAATCGAAAAATACCTATTTCTTGGCTCGAAAAACTTTAAGGGAAAAGACGAAATTAGTTTCAAAACAAATAAAAAATTGGGTTATACAACATTCATTTTTAAAAAAAAAAAAAATAAGAGTATTTTCAAAATTAAACCCAATCCTATTTTTTAGTGTAAGCAAGGTCTATAAATCGAATCAAACAAAAAACAACAAAGATTCTACAAGCATCAATAAGATAATTCCTGAATCATTTAGTAGTCAAATTCAACCTTCAAACCGGACAACGACAGAAAAAAAAACCAAGGATCTGACTGCTAGGGCAATCACAATCCGGAATCAAATAGAACGAATGATAAGGGATAAAAAAAAAAACGCAGGAATTTTTATTAGTGCTAACAAAAGAAGTTATAAAGGTAAAAGATTAGAATCTTCAAAAAATCTTTTGGAAATAATAAAACGGAGAAATCTTCGATTAATCTCGAAAATCTATTTCTTTAGAAGATTTTTTTTTGAAAGAATATACACAAATCCTTTTTTGTCTATCATTAATCTTTCCAAACTCATTAAACAACTTTTTCTCGGCTCAATAAACAAATTTATCAATAACAATAAATTGATAAATATTAATGAAGCAACTGAAGAAAGAGTTAATAAAAAAAACGAAAACCCAATTCACTTTATTTCAATTATTTCAACTATACAAAAGTCAATTAATACTATTAGGAATCAAACAAACTCACAAAAATGTTGCTACTTATCCTACTTGTCACAAGCATATGTATTTTACAACTTATCACAAACTCAAGGTATTCGTTTTGATAAAAGATCCGTTTTTAAATATCACGATTACGGAATTCCTTTTTTTTTTAAGACTAAAATAAAAAAGTCCTTTGAAGGGATAATTGACTCGGAATTAAGTCATAAGAAACGCTTGAATTATGGAATAAATCGCTGGAAAACCTGGTTAAAGAAATTAAAACGACATTATCAATACAATTTATCTGAGATTCGAGGGTCTAGATTACTACCCAAAAGGCGGGGAAATCAAAATCCTATGGCTCGGGGTTGCAAAAGGGGTTCATATGAAAAAAATGGATTAATTGAAAAAGATGGATTAATCTCGTTCAAAAAACAAAACAGTGTTAAAGTCTATTCCTTAGGGAATCAAAAAGAGAATTTTCAAAAATACTCTCGATATGATCTTTTATCATATCAATCTAGTAATTCTGAAAATAAAAATAAAAGGGACTCGTCTATTTATGGATCAACTTTTGAAACACAAGTAAATAAAAAACAAGATAGTTATTACAATTCAAACACGCATAAATACAACTTTTTTGATATATGGGGAAGCAGTCCTATTACTAATTATATAGGAAAGAGCGATAGAAAATATTTTGATTGGAAAACTCTCCATTTTGGTCTTAGCCAAAAGATCGCTATTGGGTACTGGATCAAGATCGATACCAAGAGTAATCAAAATACTAAGATAAAGGCTAAGAATTATCAAATAACTGATAAAATTGCTAAAAAAACCCTTTTGTATCTCACGCTTCCGAAAAAACCTAAAATAAAGTTACCAAACCCCCCCAAAATCTTTTTAGTTTTAGATTGGACGGGAATGAATGAGGAAATACTAAAGTGTCCCATCTCAACTCTAGATCTTTGGCTCTTCCCAGAATCTTTGATACTTTATAATCTATATAAAATAAAACCTTGGGTTATATCAAGTAAAGTACTTCTTTTACGAAGGAATCTAAATCAAAATGTTCGTCGGGAAAATAAAAACATCGTAGACAACAAAGAAGTTGAGTGTGTTATACCCCCGAATAAAAAAAATCAAAAAGAATTTCCGACAAACAAAGGAGATCTTAGATCAGCTGCACAAAAACGGGTGAATCTTGAATCCCACTCCTCAATAAACCATCAAAAAGATATTGAAAAACAGTATGGAGGATCAAAGGTAAAGGGGGGTAAAAAGAAAAAACAATATAAAAGCAAGACAGAAGCAGAACTTGATTTATTGCTGAAACGTTATTCACTTTTTCAATTGAGATGGGGTGACACTTTGAATCAAAGAATGATCAATAATATCAAAATATATTGTCTACTGCTTAGACTGGTAAATCCAAGAAAAATTACTATATCTTCGATTCAGCGAAGAGAAATGACCTTGGATATATTGCTAATTCAGAAGAATTTCAGTTTTGTAGAATTGGTCAAAAAGGGGCTATTAGTTATCGAACCCGCTCGTCTGTCTGTAAAAAACGATGGACATTTTATTCTGTATCAAACTTTATGTATTTCATTAGTTCATAAGAATAAGCAAAAAAATGATCAAGGATACCCGGAACAAGCAGATATTGATAAGAATGCTTTTGATTTTCTTGTTCCTGAAACTATTTTACCTCATAAATATCGTAGAAAGTTTAGAATGAAAATTTGTTTCAATTCAAAAAATACGAATACAAATCCAGTATTTAACAAGGCGAGCAGCTGTAGTCAATTTTTGAACAAACAAAAGCATCTTGATAAAGAGAAGAATGAATTCATTAAAGTCAAATTTTTTACTTGGCCTAATTATCGATTAGAGGATTTAGCTTGTATGAATCGATATTGGTTTGATACAAATAATGGCAGTCGTTTCAGTATGTTAAGGATATATATGTATCCCAGGCTGAAACGTTGTTGGTAGCCCCGTTTTCCTAGATATATTATATCCTTCTATCCTATAGGGTATACGAGAGTAAAAAGATTTGTGCGTGTGCCACTTTATCGCCCGTTTGAATATATGATCCTAAAATAACTAACGTATTAATTAGACCTAGAAATCAATTAACAGAATCTTTTTTATTTTAGGTCTACATTATGCGCGGGTGGAAATGCAAAAAAGTACTTATGCCTCTCTGAATAAAATTGAATTTTGAATTCAATATCCCTAGCCCATAAATAAATTCAAATTGTTGTATATACCACAGTAAAATTACTAACATTATTCTTACTCATCAGTCAAATCCATACCATTAAAAAAATTGGAAGAGGGGAAATCTTTTATGATCAAAAAAGTATTCATTTCAGTTAGCTCTAAAGAAGGAAACAGAGGGTCTGTTGAATTTCAAATATTCAGTTTTACCAATAAGATACGGAGGCTTACTTCACATTTAGAATTGCACAAAAAAGATTATTTATCTCAGAGAGGGTTGCGAAAAATTTTAGGAAAACGCCAGCGACTATTGGCTTATTTGTCAAAAAAAAATGGAGCACATTATAAAGAATTAATAGGTCAATTGAGTATTAGAGAGATAAAAATTCGTTAATTCAAAAATTAATGTTGTTTTAAGTGCTTTTTTTTTTTTTATTCCTTAATTCTAATTTTTGATTTTAAATTTTTATTAATTTCTTTTCACTTTCAGTAATTCATGGAAGAATGAATCAATAAACAACTTATGACTGGTCCGGCTACAAGAAAAGACCTTATGATACTAAATATGGGTCCTCACCACCCATCAATGCATGGTGTTCTTCGGCTCATCCTTACTCTAGACGGCGAAAATGTTGTTGACTGTGAACCTATATTGGGTTATTTACATAGAGGGATGGAGAAAATTGCGGAAAATCGAACAATTGTACAATATTTACCTTATGTAACACGTTGGGATTATTTAGCTACTATGTTCACAGAAGCAATAACTGTAAACGGTCCCGAACAATTAGGAAATATTCAAGTACCTCAAAGAGCTAGTTATATCCGAGTAATTATGTTGGAGTTGAGTCGTCTAGCTTCCCATTTGTTATGGCTCGGGCCCTTTATGGCAGATATTGGCGCACAGACGCCTTTCTTTTTTATTTTTCGAGAAAGAGAATTGATTTATGATCTATTCGAGGCTGCTACAGGTATGCGAATGATGCATAATTATTTTCGTATCGGAGGAGTAGCTGCTGATCTACCTCATGGCTGGATAGATAAATGTTTAGATTTTTGTGAGTTTTTTTTAGCAGGAGTTGCTGAGTATAAAAAGCTTATTACACGTAATCCCATTTTTTTAGAACGGGTTGAGGGTGTAGGTGTTATTGGTGGAGAAGAAGCACTAAATTGGGGTTTATCAGGACCAATGCTACGAGCTTCCGGAATCCAATGGGATCTTCGTAAAGTTGATCGTTATGAATGTTACGACGAATTGGATTGGGAGGTTCAATGGCAAAAGGAAGGGGATTCATTAGCTCGTTATTTAGTACGAATCGGTGAAATGATAGAATCCGTAAAAATTATACAACAGGTTCTGGAAGGACTTCCAGGGGGACCCTATGAGAATTTAGAAATCCGACGCTTTGCTAAAGTAAAAGATACCGACTGGAATGATTTTGAATATCGATTTATTAGTAAAAAACCTTCTCCAACCTTTGAATTGTCCAAACAAGAACTTTATGTGAGAGTCGAAGCCCCAAAAGGCGAATTGGGCATTTTTCTAATAGGAGATCAGAGTGTTTTTCCTTGGAGATGTAAAATACGACCACCGGGTTTTATCAATTTGCAAATTCTTCCTCAGTTAGTTAAAAGAATGAAATTGGCTGATATTATGACGATACTAGGGAGCATAGATATCATTATGGGAGAAATTGATCGTTAAAATGGATACAACAGAAATACAAACTATCAACTCTTTTTACAGATTTGACTCCTTAAACTTAATTAATTTTAAAGGGGTATATGGAATCATATGGCCGCTTGTCCCTATTTTGACTCTTGTATTAGGAATCATAACAGGTGTGCTCGTAATTGTTTGGTTAGAAAGAGAAATATCCGCGGGTATACAACAACGTATTGGACCTGAATACGCGGGCCCCTTAGGAATTCTTCAAGCTCTAGCAGATGGTACAAAACTGCTTTTCAAAGAGAACCTTCTTCCATATAGAGGTGATGCTCGTTTATTCAGTATCGGACCATCCGTCGCAGTCGTAGCAATTTTACTAAGTTATTCAGTAATTCCTTTTGGCTACCACCTTGTTTTAGCCGATCTTAGTATTGGTGTTTTTATATGGATCGCTATTTCAAGCATTGCTCCCATTGGACTTCTTATGTCGGGATATGGATCAAATAATAAATATTCCTTTTTGGGTGGTCTACGAGCCGCTGCTCAATCAATTAGTTATGAAATACCATTAACTTTGTGTGTACTATCAATATCTCTACGTGCGATTCGGTGAATTAAAGGATTTCGACTACCTAAAAAAAAATAAGAAAGTCAAGTTAAATGAGTTGAGTATATATTTTTAATTTTTATTTGATCATTCAGGTTGATGAATAAAAGCCAATAGTTATATGGGTGAAAGAAAACAGCTTCGAATTTTGCAGTAAAGGATAAATTCTCATTTCCTATGTACAAGGATTAAGTAAAAGCAAACATAAGTAGTAGAGACTGTTTACCCCAGGATTGGTTACTTATTCATCACTTCTTGAAGCGGGTTTAAAAGATCGATTCTATGTAGTTTTTTATATCTAGTACATAGGTCTATTTATTTAAGATACAAAAAGAAATTCAGGTTGAACAAAATTGAGTGGGTGGTTAGGAAGACTAAGATACACAAAGGATTAGTAATGGGGATTTTTTAAGTTATCCGCGAGAACATTTCTATACATAAAAACATAAAAGGAATTTGAATTGGGCTTTTAGTTAGTAGAAATGATCAAGAAGTACTACCCACGATTCCGATTCAGAGTATGCTCCTATCCGTCGATAAAAAAAATAACTATTACGAACGAGGTAATCTTTTACTTTTGGGAAAATCCCTTTATATGAGAAATATAAGAAAGGAGAATAGGAGCGAAATAAAATAGACGAAGTCAAAAAAGAAAAAAAAAAGAATAAAGGTCAGGATACCTTTTCTTTCTTTTTTTATGCTTATATATTCTATTTTTGTTATAAGAAAGTCGAATTCTTTTTCGTTATTGAAAATACTAGGTTGAAGTATCTATTTGTTGCTCTTACAAAAAGTTTTTTATTTTTTATTCAAGGATTAAATTATTGATCAACAAAGAAAGAGGCAATTCATGAAATTAATCAAATTAAAAGATAAGATCAATTCCGAAGCATTAATTAATTAATATTAAATAATATAAAAATATAGCAAACAGAATTCCGTTGATTTAATTTGGGACCTTAGGAGAAGTTTCAACTCTATCCTAAAAAATATAAAAATCAATAATAAAAATAATGGGATGTCCTTATATTTAGCTGTGATCTTTGAGGAGCCGTATGAGGTGAAAATCTCATGTACGGTTCTGGAATAGCGATGAAACAGTGTAATTTTGATCGACTATAATTATCTAACAGTTCAAGTACAGTTGATATAGTTGAAGCACAGTCAAAATATGGTTTTTGGGGGTGGAATCTGTGGCGTCAACCTATAGGATTTTTCATTTTTTTGATTTCTGCTCTAGCCGAGTGTGAGAGATTACCTTTTGATTTACCAGAAGCAGAAGAAGAGTTAGTAGCCGGTTATCAAACCGAATATTCCGGCATCAAATTTGGTTTATTTTACCTTGCTTCTTATCTTAATCTACTAGTTTCTTCATTATTTGTAACAGTTATTTACTTCGGAGGTTGGAATCTTTCAATTCCCTATCTATTTGTTCCTGACATTTTTATCAGAAATAAACTGGGGAAAGTCTTTGGAATAATAATCAGTATCTTTATTACATTAGGTAAAACTTATTTGTTCTTGTTCATTCCTATTGCTACAAGATGGACTTTACCAAGGCTGCGAATGGACCAACTATTAAATCTTGGTTGGAAATTTCTTTTACCTATTTCTCTAGGTAATCTATTATTAACAACCTCGTCTCAACTTCTTTCGCTCTAAGGTATTAGAATAGTCTCTATTCATGACTTGTCTCAAACAAGAGAAAGAAGCAATTGAATTTATACATATTCACAATATGTTTCCTATGTTAACTGAGTTGATGAATTATGGTCAACAAACAATACGCGCCGCCCGGTACGTAGGTCAAGGTTTCACAATTACTCTGTCTCATGTGAATCGTTTACCGATAACTATTCAATACCCTTATGAAAAATTGATCACATCAGAACGTTTCCGGGGCCGCATTCATTTTGAATTTGATAAATGCATCGCTTGTGAAGTATGTGTTCGTGTATGTCCTATCGATCTACCCGTTGTAGATTGGAAATTTGAAAGTAATATTCGAAAGAAACGATTGTTTAATTACAGTATTGATTTTGGAATCTGCATATTTTGTGGTAATTGTGTCGAGTATTGTCCGACAAATTGTTTATCAATGACTGAAGAATACGAACTTTCGACTTATGATCGTCATGAATTGAATCATAATCAAATTGCTTTAGGTCGGTTACCGACATCAGTAATTGGTGATTACACAATTCGAACAATTTCGAATTCACCTCAAATAAAAAGTGTATAAACCCTCTGATTCAAAAAAAATGACCAATAAGTTAGAACTATATAACTAGTAAATCAAAAAATATATATATAAAGAAAAGAAGAAGCTTTTGTTTGATCAATGTTTGATCAATCACGATATTGGCTAAAATATTCATTTAATACGTATTTCAAATATTTGTATATTAGAGTAATGATTTGAAAATTTCTATTTTCAAATTCTTTTTTCGGGGGTTTAATTACAACGCCCAAGAACACTATCTACATCAAGTCACACCCACTCAACTTTCATTTAGTTTTAATTAAGTTTAGTTAAGTTAAGAAGTATCATAAACATAAACCAAACAGAGTCTCTTCTTTTTTGTTTTTCCTGGTCAGATCAATAAAGTCATGAAATACCTTGATTTCTATTTTTTTTTCAATTTCAATTCAATGGATTTACCTGAACCAATACCGGATTTTATTTTAGTCTTTCTGGGATCAAGTCTGATCTTAGGGGGTTTAGGGGTCGTATTACTTCCCAATCCAATTTTTTCTGCTTTTTCGCTGGGATTGGTTCTGATTTGTATATCCTTAATCTATATTCTACTGAGTTCTTACTTTGTAGCTGCTGCGCAGCTACTGATTTACGTCGGAGCTATAAATATTTTAATTCTTTTTGCTGTGATGTTCATGAATGGTTCAGAATATTCCAAATATTTTAATCCTTGGACATTTGGGGATGGAATTACTTGGATAGTTTCCACAAGTCTTTTTATTTCACTAATTACTACTATTCCAGATACGTCATGGTACGGGATTATTTGGACTACAAGATCAAACCAGATTGTGGAGCAAGATTTGATAATTAATAGTCAACAAATTGGAATTCATTTATCAAGAGATTTTTTTCTTCCATTTGAACTTATTTCAATAATTCTTTTAGTTGCTTTAATAGGCGCCATTGCTGTAGCTCGTCAATAACAATAATAAATTATCAATGAAAAAATTTCATATTTATTATATGTGATTCAATCGAATTGGTTGAATTCTTCTTTCGATTAAAAATAATGATATTTAGAAGGAGTTGCTTAACGATGCTGGAGCATGTACTTGTTTTGAGTGCCTATTTATTTTGTATAGGCATCTATGGATTGATCACAAGTCGAAATATGGTTAGGGCCCTTATGTGTCTTGAACTTATACTGAATGCGGTTAATATGAATTTTGTAGCCTTTTCTGATTTTTGTGATAATCGTCAATTAAAGGGAGAAATCTTATCAATTTTTGTTATAGCTATTGCAGCCGCTGAAGCAGCTATTGGACCGGCTATTGTTTCAGCAATTTATCGTAATCGAAAATCAACTTGTATTAACGAATCCAATTTGTTGAGTAAGTAGTATTTATTATATCTCGTATTAACGAATCCAATTTGTTGAATACGAGTATTAATTATATAAATTTGAATATTTTAAATATTCAATAATATTATATTAATAAATATATACAAAAATAAATAAATTCGAATTCGTATAGTTAATACATTAAGATATGGTCTTGGTTAAAAAACTAGACTAAATCAAAGTATTTTGGCCTTGTCTACTAAAGCAATCCAGAAATAGATTGATTCAAAAATTCTGACAACTTGTTGATTCGTCTGATATCTAAATGTATGGTTTGTTTCTAAGATTACCAGATCGGAATCTTATAACGTTCAAAAATGTATAAACCCAATGTCACATTCAGTAAAGATTTATGATACATGTATAGGATGTACTCAATGTGTCCGAGCTTGCCCAACCGATGTATTAGAAATGATACCTTGGGACGGATGTAAAGCAAAACAAATCGCTTCTGCTCCAAGAACAGAAGACTGCGTTGGTTGTAAAAGATGCGAATCTGCCTGTCCAACAGATTTCTTGAGTGTTCGAGTTTATTTATGGCATGAAACAACTCGCAGTATGGGGCTAGCTTATTAATACGCTCTAGAAAACTAGACTTGAACTGAACCCATTTTAGTTTCTTTTTACCGACAAAACCAGTGCTCATAAGAATATTAGGAGCACTGGTTTTTCTGGTCCAAGTATATCTTGTCTTTACCACGAATTTTTTTCCTTGGTTAACGCTAATTGTAGTTTTTCCAATATCGTCGGGTTCCTTAATTTTATTTTTTCCACACAGAGGAAATAGGATCATTAAATGGTATACTATTTGTATATGCATCTTAGAATTCCTTTTAATCGCCTATACATTTTGTTATCATTTCCAACCAGATGATCCATTAATACAACTAGTGGAGGATTATAAATGGGTCAGTTTTTTTGATTTCCATTGGAGATTAGGAATAGATGGACTTTCTATAGGACCCATTTTACTAACAGGATTCATCACCACTTTAGCTACTTTATCGGCTTGGCCGGTTACTAGAGATTCTCGATTATTTCATTTCCTGATGTTAGCAATGTACAGTGCGCAAATAGGATCATTTTCTTCTCGAGACCTTTTACTTTTTTTAATCATGTGGGAGTTAGAATTAATTCCCGTTTATCTACTTCTATCCATGTGGGGAGGAAAGAAACGTCTGTACTCAGCTACAAAATTTATTTTGTACACCGCGGGAGGCTCCATTTTTCTAGTAATGGGAGTTCTGTGTATGGGTTTATATGGTTCTAATGAGCCAATATTAAATTTTGAAACATTAGCAAATCGGTCGTATCCTGCGGCCTTAGAAATACTATTCTATATTGGTTTTTTTATTGCTTTTGCTGTTAAATCGCCGATTATACCTTTACATACATGGTTACCAGATACCCACGGAGAAGCACATTATAGTACTTGTATGCTTCTAACTGGAATCTTATTAAAAATGGGAGCGTATGGATTGGTTCGTATCAATATGGAATTTTTTTCTCACGCCCATTATCTGTTTTCCCCTTGGTTAGTAATAACAGGCACAATCCAAATAATCTATGCGGCTTCAGCATCTCTTGGCCAACGGAATTTAAAAAAAAGAGTAGCGTATTCGTCTATATCCCATATGGGCTTTATAATTATAGGAATTGGTTCGATAAGCGATACAGGGCTTAATGGGGCTCTTTTACAAATAATATCTCATGGATTTATTGGTGCTGCACTTTTTTTCTTGTCGGGGACAACTTATGATAGAATACGTCTTGTTTATCTTGACGAAATGGGCGCAATAGCTATCCCAATGTCAAAAGTATTCACGATGTTCAGTAGCTTTTCGATGGCTTCGCTTGCATTACCGGGTATGAGTGGCTTTATTGCTGAATTGATAGTCTTTTTTGGAATAATTACCAGCCAAAACTTTTTTTTACTGCCAAAAATGCTAATTACTTTTCTAATGGCAATTGGAATCATATTAACTCCTATTTATTCATTATCTCTGTCACGGCAGATGTTCTACGGATACAAGCTTTTTAATGCTCAAAACTCTTATTTTTTTGATTCTGGACCACGAGAGTTATTTCTTTTAATTTCTCTCTTTTTACCCGTCCTAAGTATTGGTATGTACCCCGATTTCCTTTTTTCACTGTCGGTTGACAGGGTCGAAATAATTCTATCTAATTATTTTAGAAACGGTTTTCATAACTAAACTTAAAAATGCTATGATTTGAAAATCGTTCATTCTACACTAAAAAGTTTTATAAATTTCTAATAAGTCATTTTTAAATAAATAAAATTGAAGCCTATATGGATACGAATCGTATGAATCGATACAATATTGTATCGATTCATACGATTCGTGTCGGTTCACACAAAATTTTTATATGCACATATTCTGTTGTAGTCGTAAGATACATTCGTGAATTTAATTATATGCTAAAGGAAAGGAACCATAACTATGCAACCCTATTCCAAATAGATTGACCCCAAAGTAGCATATCCAAATTATAAGAAAGCCTATAGACGCTATAATTGCGGAATTTTCTCCTTGCAAGTTTCGATTTGTTCGAGTATGTAAATAAATCGCGAATATGATCCAAGTAATAAATGCCCACGTTTCTTTTGGGTCCCAATTCCAATACGATCCCCACGCTTCATTAGCCCATACTGCTCCCGAAAGAATACCTATGGTTAAAAATAGAAATCCTAAACTAATAACCCGATAACTCCAATAATCCAACTCTTGAATCAATTGCGATCTGTAATAATTCTTGGCGAAAAAAAAATTCCTTTTTTGGATTTTGAAAAGATTTTTTCTTTCACCGATGTATTCAATTTTACCAAGGGTAAATGAATCGCGTACTAAAAAATGACTTTGACAAAAAAGAAAAAAAAGATTTATGCTTTTTCGAGATGTAATCACTAGGAGTGCTGCTGATAATAATGATCCACATAGAAGGGACGCATAACCCAATATCATCATCGTTACGTGCATTATTAACCACTCGGATTGAAGAGCAGGTACTAATATTGAAGATTGGTGTATTTCCGTTAAAAGCCCTGCCATCGAAAAGACTTGAGTAAAAACAGCACTTGAACCCGTTATTATGCTTAATAAATTTTTCTTTTTTTTGAAATACAGAACTATATGAATAAGAGAAAAACTCCATGATAGGAAGATTAATGATTCGTATAAATCACTTAGTGGAAAATGACCCGAATAAATCCAACGCGTAACTAATAAGCCTGTTATACAGAAAAAACTAGCTAGCAGGCCTTTTTCGGACAAATGAGATAATTGTACCACTTCATCTACAAAAAAAAAGGTTATTAAACGAATTATAATTACAATTGAAAGAATTGAAAAGGAAATATGAGTTAATATATGTTCTAAGGTTGCTAAGGTTGAAAATATCATACAAAATTTTAAAAAATGCGTTGCCTAAATGCAACTCAAGAGTTGAATTAATTATAGAATCTATTTTTCCTTTTTAAAAGATTTTAAAAGATGACATGCCGCTACTCGGACTCGAACCGAGATGCTTTAGCACTGCTTCCTAAGAGCAGCGTGTCTACCAATTTCACCATAGCGGCTTGTGTTGAACTTATAATAGCCAATTATTAAAAAATCGTCGAGAATTTAGAAGTCAATTAAGAGTAAAATTTTTAGTTTATTTTTCCTAAAAGTATCAATTTATTAAATAAATTTTTATTTAGTTCAAATGCGGATTTGAACGTTCGTTAGTTTAGGGACTTGGGGGCTTGGGGGCTTTCGTGGGTTTTCGGCTCCCCTAGAATTTTATTCTAACTAGATAATTTGAATCTCAAATTGCAATCAAGAGTCAACCAAGGGATAGAACACAAAAATAGTTTTGTGTTGCTTTTTCCATTTTAATGTTTTTATCTTTTATTTAATTTCAGAAATCAAATGGAACAAAAGAATTTTTTTTAGGTTATCAATGAAGAAAAAACAGAAAAAGAAGATATCCAAATTAGATAAATTGTTCCTATTAAAAGTTCTTACTAAGTTCTTGATTTAATTGAGTTGATAATAGGAGATATATGAGTAATTTATATATTAATTCCTACAAATCGAAAAATAATAAAGTTATTCGAAAGTATTTCAAACTGTTGGTTAATTCTATTGGTTAATTCAATTAACTAAATATCTTAATATCTTAGGACCCCTCCCGAAAACATCTATAGTCTATTAAAAAGAGAAAAGATAAAAAAAGAGAGATAAAACGAAAAATTGTCGTATTTTTCTAGTAAATGTAACAAAAAATGTGTTGATGGGGAAACCGAGCTTCCCCGTTCTGGAAATGCAAAAATCCGCGCAAAAAAACTTTTTCTTGTGTTCATTCGTTTATCAGAAACATTTTTATTTTTTATCAAAAAGGGTATTTGTATTTACTAAATTCAGTAAAAAAAGAACCAACCCTTTCCCTTTTTTACTGAATTTAGTAAATAATCTAAAATTGACAACTCGAAAATAAAAGATAAAAGAGTAAGCTAAGTTTCATTTTCTATTTCCTATAAAATTGACAATTTCCATTATCTAGTGAGTAGATTTAATAAAGAAAAAATGAGTCAATTTTTGAATGCATTCAGACTATTCCAACTTTCTTATTTATTTGTTTTTGTTTGCTGCACAAAAAAACTTTTTGAATTTCCAGTCGAAAGAGATTTACCTAATGAAAAAGCTTTTAAAGCGGTCCAATATCCCTTCTTTTTCCAAATATTTTTACGAATATGCTTTTTTGATGTAGAAATGCGCTTTTTTGGAACTGCCATTAAAAAAAAATTCCTTGTTGTTCTAGTTGGATGTGAAAGACATGTAGTGTTCAAAAGAAGTTCTTCCTTCCTATTATATTCATATATTCATTCGATTTATTTGCTAATGAATACTCCCTTCATAAAAAAAAGAAATATAATAAAAATATAAAATATATAAGGTTTGGTTTTTTTCACTTTTTCTATTTCCAAGAATCGACTTAAAATAATTTTTTAAAACTCGTATGCTTATTTGCGACTCTTTCTTAGTAAACCCTATATCCAGATCCAGCAAATCGGTTGTGCTAGAGAAATCAAAATTGTTGAGCTTAAATTTCCTAACTAAAAAGAATCCAACCTTGCATTTTTTTCTGTCTAATTTCAGTGTTGTACATTGAATTTAGATGGGATAAAATATAAAAAATACAAATAAGGATAAGATCAAAAATTTTTATTACTGAAAATGCATTTACTTTTCTATTACCTTAACCGTTCAACCTCGAACATCGTACAAGAGAGTATGTTACACTTTCAAAAACTAGGAATTACTGTGTTTCATAAGATTTGACCGATTGTAATTTCTTGAGTTGAATATTTGAAGTATTTAGAAGAAAAAAAGAAAAATAAATAAAAAAAAGTAAACTAATAAGAAAAATTCTGAATTTCGGTAGTTTTACTTAGTGCATATCTTCCCTTTTACTTATTCCTCTCAAAGAGGTAAGATATGGTGAATTGGAAACAATAAAAATAAATTAGGAAACTAAGAATAAAAAAACTTTTTATGCAACAAACATATCAATATGGATGGATTATACCTTTCATTCCACTTCCCGTTCCTATATTCCTAGGGTTGGGTCTTCTTCTTTTTCCAACAACAACAATCAAATTTCGTCGTATATGGGCCTTTCAGAGTGTTTTATTGTTAAGTATAATCGTGGTTTTTTCAACCAATCTGTTTATTCAACAAATAAATAGCAATTCTATTTATCAATATGTATGGTCTTGGCTCATTACTAATGATTTTTCTTTAGAATTGGGTTATTTACTAGACCCACTTACTTCTATTATGTCAATATTAATCACTACCGTTGGAATTACGGTTCTTTTTTATAGTGATAATTATATGGCTCACGATCAATCCTATTTGAAATTTTTCACTTATATGAGTTTTTTCAGTACTTCAATGCTAGGATTAGTTACTAGTGCTAATTTGATACAAATTTATATTTTTTGGGAATTGGTTGGGATGTCCTCTTATCTATTAATTGGCTTTTGGTTCACACGACCTCTTGCGGCAAATGCTTGTCAAAAAGCTTTTGTAACTAATCGGGTAGGAG